ATCGTTAGCTTGGAAGGCTAAGGGTTATAGTCGACGTTGATTCATCATTTTGATTTTTTAACGTCTCTAATTCAAAACCGAACGTGAAACTTTTGTTTCATTCGGCTCCTTTACGGAATAAATTAAGAGATACGGGACATGAACATCAAAAATTGACCCATAACATCTATGTCAGCCTTTTTGTTTTGTATGAATACATTTAAATAAAACACTTTGCTTTTTAGATGATCCCTATAGAAGAGGAGGATATTATTAATTTGTGTTTTTTTCTAGTTACTTCGTTCTCTATTTCTATTTTCAAAAATCTTTAGGAAAAGAATTCAATTTCCGTCGAGCTAAAAAAAAATATGTCGATGTCTCTAGTAAACTAAAAAAATCGTTTAATAGCTATTTTGCTTCAATCTCTTCTAAAAAAATGGAAGATTTAGTTACGATTAGAAATAAACTTTTATATCTTTCTCCATAGATTCGTTATTCATACTCAAAAAATTGGGATTATTGATCCAATTCCAAAAACTTATGTTTCATAATTTTAGAACTCAATTTGTCAATTTAGAATTGATTCTTTTTGTATACAAATTACGATAATGTATATTATACCACAAATCATTCGTTCAGAGATATAAAGGATTAAATCCCTTTAAGTGAGAAATAGATTTTTTTATTGGGTTGGGATATGAATCAAATGGAGGATCCCTTAACTATTAAGAAGTCCATAGAACGAATCACACTTTTACCACTAAACTATACCCGCTTGTAATACAATTATTGTATATAAGTAGACCTTTTGTCGAATAAAGTAATCAGGCGTAATTAAGAAATAGGCATATAATATTATTATTTTAATTAGAGTGTTGACATACTTCGTAAAAAGAGACTCTTAAAAAAATGAAATTAAGAAAAGGACATGAATTTCATTTTGTTTTTTTTTTTTATTTTTTTTTTTCAAATCAAATACACTAAAAGAAATGTTATCCAATATTCATGGAACTAAAAAGAGCCCGGCCAGTACCTAGCCGGGCTCTGGCTGTACTGGATGTATAAAAAAGAAACTCAAAAAATGGAAAAAAAAAAATATTCAAAAAAATAGAATTTTTTATATTATTATTCTATATAATAATTATATATATAATTATTATATAGAATAATAAATAGAAATAGAATAATGAATAGAATAGAAATGAAAAAAAAAGTATTTTTTCATTTCAAATACCACTTTTTTTCTTTATTGTTTAGAAAGATATAACATAAACGTAGTAATTCTGTAATTCTATATATATTTTTTCAATTGGGGAGAGATGGCTGAGTGGACTAAAGCGTCGGATTGCTAATCCGTTGTACGAATTTTTGTACCGAGGGTTCGAATCCCTCTCTTTCCGTTGATGATTTGTTTCTTTTGTTTTGAATTTTATGGAGCTTCTTTTGTTTTCTTTGTTTGTTTGATTTGTTTATATACTAGTTAAACATGTAAAATAGATAAAATCCTAAAATATTTCAAATTCCAGTACAAGCAAAGAAAACACCGAATACATTTTTTTATTCTTCACGCCCGGGGTTACGTCCTGGATCGTTAGATAGAAATCCGAAGATGAAAAGAGAAACGAAGAATATCACTACTGTGTAAACAAATAATTTTAGGGTAAGCATTATAAAATCTCCAAGATAATTAAAAAAAACGAAAAAAAAAAAGAGAATGGATTCTCTTATGTTATACATTTTGTTTTTTTTTTTTAGTTTCTAAGAAATGAAGTGATTTCGAGAAAAAAAATTGGAAATCAATTTAATTTTTGTAGTAAGAGTCGAGCCTTTTATTACAATTATTAATAATTTTATCAATAATTACTATTACCAAAAATTTGCTTTCATATCCGCAATCTAATTAGGTATTATATTATACTGGTTGTGGACTAAAATCGAATAATAGGATTAGGATTTCTCAATGGAAAAACATCGACAATTAGACGGGCCGGATTTTTTTCATGTCTATCAATTTCATAAATATTGGAGTTGAGAATTCACACTGTAAGACTTATCTGATCTTATAAATTGTAAAAATGTTTTCATTTTTGTTTTCGAACAAATTGAATTCGTAATCTTTTTAGGACATTATTCAAATTAAAGTTAAAGATCTTATCGAAAACTTACAGCAGCTTGCCAAACAAAAGCTAAGAGAAAAAAGAGTAAAGGTATTACTGGCATAAAATCTACAATTGGATTCAAAAAAGCATAAGCTTCGGGCAATTTCGCCGAGAAAAAACTACTTGAATAAAGGGCAGATTGAATACAAATACAGACCAAAGTAGAGATATTAAGCATAACAAACATTTTGTTCTTTAAGAAAATAAATTTGATTTTTGCTTTTTTATTATTAAATTAGAATTTTTATTTTTATTGTATTTTTAATTGTATTATATATATAATTATATCTAAATAATACTTAAATAGAAAATTAAAAATATTAATAAATATTAATTAGTAAAACTAAAAAAAAAAAAAGAAATCAAATAAGATCAGACTCCCCCAAAACCTTCTTTGATTTAAACTTATTCAGTTCCAAATTATTTCATTCTGAAATCAAAATATAGAATAAATTAGACTTTTTTACAATATCTTAATTGAATTCCATGTAATGATCAATAAATTGAGTTTGATTGTATATTTATGGATATCAAAATCCTAGGAACAAATTATTTGAAAGAAATTTTTTGAACTGGAATTGACGAACAACCAATACTAAACCAATAATAGTGTTTATTAGTATCAAAGTTAAAAATGGGGCGTGGCCAAGCGGTAAGGCAACGGGTTTTGGTCCCGCTATTCGGAGGTTCGAATCCTTCCGTCCCAGAGCATATCCATTAATGATATAAATATCATATTTGAATAAAAATTTTATATCAGAATAAAGAGTATACTCCCCCCCCTTTTTTTTTTTGAATTATTCGTCTCTAATTCTAATAAAAATCGACTTGCTTTTCAATCGTTGAAATTCTAAAATTATAGAATTATATATTTATATATTATTCCAAAATTTTCATTTTTTCTATATTTACAAATTATCAAAATAGAATGAAAAATTTATTCATAAAATATCGAGTTAATTTCACTTTAGAAATTGTTCAGTTATATAAAAGAAAAAAAACTTAGAAGTAAAAAAGGATAGATTATTATGTATCGGTTGAATCAATGACTACTCAGGATTCCATAATTGATTCAATTACATACACACCGGATCCAAATTAAAAGAATGTTATGGTAAAACTTCATTTGAAATGATGTCGTAAAAAGCAATGTGCGACTTGAAAGACATCATTAGATTAACTGTGGATTCTTTCATCCACTATTTTCTCTAGTATATAGATACAGAAATCAAAATGCTCATGGCTCGACACCGTTTGTTCTGTTCCACTAGAACTTATTGTTTTGGGAACGGGAGGAAGATTGATCATGTAAATAGTACATGATGGGGTTTGAATTGATTCATTATTCAGGGGTAATTATCTAAGGTTAGTGAAAATGAATAAGTTAGAACAATTTCGTCAGTTTCTTTTTGATGGAGAAATCGAAAATATCTAATTCAAGCAGGGTTAAAAAAAAATTGTTGGAATTTGTAAAACTATTTCGATTAAAAGTGTATCTCCAGGAATCAACCTTCTATTTGTATGATTTTTTGAGAGAAAGAAAAAAATGGTATGTTGCTACCTCTTTTATAAAACAATTAACGATTCCCGAAGTAACGTCTAAACCCAATAATTCAAGGAAAAGCTAAACGACCCTGGAATAAGTAAATACCATTTGAAAATGGATAGAGATAAAAGACATAATATAGGAAAAATAAAATAAATAATTACTAAATGCAAAATTGGGTTTATAAAGACATTATTTGAAATAGGGTGGTTTTTTTCTTTATTTATTCTTTTTTATTCATTTAATTTCTATTTTGAAAATAGAATTCAATATTTTTTATAATAAATTTGATAATTTTTTTCTAATTTCAAAATTTATTCTATTTATTATATTTATTTTTCAAATATTCAAAATAGAATATCTCTCCAATTTTTTTTATGATTTTTCATCGAATGACTATTCATCTATTGTATTTTCATGTAAATAAAGGGAAAACCTTATGGAAAAATGGTGGTTCAATTTTTTGTTGTTTAATAGGAAGTTGAAGTTAAAAAACAGGTGTGGATTAATAAAATCAACAGATAGTTTTGGTTCTATTGAAAATACCAATGTAAATGAAAACCCCAAAATTTTAACTGATATGGATAAAAACATTCATAGTTGGAATTTTAGTAACAATTCTAGTTACAGTTATTTTGATTCTTTAGCGAGTGTCAGGAACATCGGGAATTTTATATATGATAAAACTTTTTTAGTTAGGGATAATAAGAGGAATATTTATTCGATATATTTTGATATTGAAAATAAAATTTTGGAGATTGACAATGGTCATTCTTTTCTAAGTGAACCAGAAAGCTTTTTTTCTAGTTATAACAATTCTAGATATCTAGATAATGTTTTTAAGAGTAATGATTATCATTATATGTATGATACGAAATTTAGTTGGAATAATAATATTAATAGTTGCATTGAGAGTTATCTTCGTTCTCAAATCTGTATTGATAGTTACGTTTTAGGTGATAGTGATCAATACAATGACAGTTATTTTTATAGTTACATTTGTGGTAAGGGCAGAAATGGTAGTGAAAACAAGAGTTCTAGTTCTAGTATAATAACTAGCACGAATGATACAAATGATAGTGATTACACTCCAATAGAAAGTTCTAATAATCTCGATGAAACTCAAAAATACAAGCATTTGTGGGTTGAGTGTGAAAATTGTTATGGATTAAATTATAAAAAAATTTTTAAATCCAAAATGAATATTTGTGAACACTGTGGATATCATTTGAAAATGAGTAGTTCAGATAGAATCGAACTTTCGATTGATCCGGGTACTTGGAATCCTATGGATGAAGACATGGTGTCTCTGGATCCCATTGATTTTCATTCCGAAGAGGAACCTTATAAAGATCGTATTGATTCTTATCAAAAAAAGACTGGATTAACTGAGGCTGTTCAAACAGGTACAGGTCAACTAAATGGTATTCCTGTAGCAATTGGGATTATGGATTTTCAGTTTATGGGAGGTAGTATGGGATCTGTTGTAGGTGAGAAAATCACCCGTTTGGTTGAATATGCTACCAATCAACTTTTACCTCTTATTCTAGTATGTGCGTCCGGAGGAGCACGTATGCAAGAAGGAAGTTTGAGTTTGATGCAAATGGCTAAAATATCTTCTGCTTTATATGATTATCAAAGAAATAAAAAGTTATTCTATGTATCCATTCTTACATCTCCTACTACTGGTGGGGTGACAGCTAGTTTTGGCATGTTAGGAGATATCATTATTGCTGAACCAAATGCTTATATTGCATTTGCGGGTAAAAGAGTAATTGAACAGACATTGAATAAGGCAGTACCCGAAGGTTCACAAGCGGCTGAATATTTATTCCAAAAGGGCTTATTTGATTCAATTGTACCTCGTAATCCTTTAAAGCAAGTTCTGAGTGAGGTATTTCAACTCCATGCTTTCTTTTCTTTGACTCAAAATCAAAATTAAAGTACAGCCAATTTTTTTTTAACTTCAAAGAAAAGAAATTTTGAGACAAAAATCAAAAATTTGAACATACAAAATAAAAATAATAAGATAATAAATATATAGAAGAATATTAACAAAAAAGGAGATGTATTTTCATACATATGTTTGGTTCTTGTAGAAATAGAAAGAGAAATAAATTAATTTTTTGAGTTTGACACTCTTTCTATTTATATTATTAGATTCTATTATTTATTAATATATATATTTTATTAAAATAATATTCTTTATATATAATAATATCTATATATAATAGAATTATTCTAGTAATTATTAATCAATTATATAGAATATAAGTAATTTAAAATTATTCGGTTAGGATTGATCTAAACCAGCTCATTATATATATGAACTACCATGCCAACTATGAAACAACTTATTAGAAACACAAGACAGCCAATCCGAAATGTCACGAAATCCCCCGCTCTTCGGGGATGTCCTCAGCGCCGGGGAACGTGTACCAGGGTGTATGTGCGACTCGTTCAGATCATATACTAAGACAAAAGAAGAGAATCCCGTTTTTCACTATCTTAATGAAAAAAAAAAACTTAAAAAAAAAAATAGATTCAATTTATAATATATAAATTCTTGTATATATGTATTAAATTTATGATTTCGATTGGTACAGACCCAATCATCTCAATTTGCATTTTAAGATTTTCCCATTGGTAACAAACGGTTACCCATTAAGCGGAGGAAATCTTATTTCAATTAAATAAAAATAAGATACTTAATACTTAATTTATTTTGCAAGAACGGAATAACAGGGTCAGCTACCCAGCTAATCTTCATACTTAAATACCGTTACTGTATAGCTAGATTTCGTTGTGAAAAACCTATTATTAGATATTTCATGGGTGGAGCCCAAGAGTGTGAATTGTACAAATTAACAAACAATAACATTAAAAAATTGAAAATTATAGAAAAAAGTGGCTCCGGTGTATAGAGAGAACCTAACCGTTTAAAAAAAATAATCATAGAAACGACGGAACCCACCATTTTTATCTATGTTCTACTTAATTTACTATGCTCTTTAATACTTAGTATCAATACAATTTCTTATTTTTAGGTTAAATACTAAAAAAATCGTGGTTGGGAAGGTTATAGTAGCAAAAGCCATTGGAATTTTTTTTTATACATTGGAAGAATCCATTCTTGTTATTAATAGATGACTAGGAAACAGAAAAGAATAACTCAAAAAAAAATCAAATAGTTATTCACGAAAATCTCATTTATTTACATTCAATGACCAGAATTAAACGAGGATATATAGCTCGGAAACGGAGAACAAAAATTCATTTATTTACATCAAGTTTTCGGGGGGCTCATTCAAGACTCACTCGAACTATTTTTCAACAGAAAATAAAGGCTTTGGTTTCGGCTCATCGAGATAGAAATAGGAAAAAAAGAGATTTTCGTGCTTTATGGATTAGTAGAATAAATGCAGTAATTCATGACAATCCAAAAATATACTGTATTTATAATAAATTTATATATAATCTATATAAGAAGCAATTGCTTCTTAATCGTAAAATAGTTGCACAAATATCTATATTAAAAGAACATTGTCTTTTTATAATTGCCAATGATATTTTGAAACCCCAATTCCCCGGAGACTGAACTCCGGGAAGGTAGAGAATAGCGATTTGTATGAAAAAATAGAGTTCATATAATCATATCATATAATCATATAATAAAAGTCATCAAAATAAATAACCAATCTAAAAAAATTCTTTTTCACTGATTATCAGTTTTCTTATAACATAATAACCCAATTGAATTGTTTTGTTAAAGTTTTCGAACAAAAACACAAAACATCAATCTACGTTTGATTAAAGTTTAGATGAAAATAAAAATTCAATCAAAAAGTAATCCTATTTTTTTTTTTTTAATATAGTAGTAGTTCTACTGGTCAACTCACTTTTTTCAAATTGTTTTTCATTATTAAGAAAAGGTAACGAAGATAAAATACGAGCTTGTTTTATAGCAGTCGTAATTAATCGTTGTTGTTTTAAAGTCAATCTATTCACACGTCTAGATAATATTTTTCCCTGTTCACTAATAAATCGATTAATTAAACCCATGTTTTTATAATCAATTCGGTCCCCCGATTGTATCGGGGGCAAACGCCTACGAAAAGATCGTTTAGATTTAAGAAAGAGTCGCTTAGATTTATCCATGTTTTGCTTATTCCTATTCTAAAAATCACATTTATTAGAAAAAATTCTTCTTTTTTTTTATGTTGTTATATAATAAAATATATGTTATACAATAATATAACATGTATATAATTTATCAAATATTTCATATATATGAAATATAGATTATTTTCCATGTTATGTTACTTGTTTGCAAAGATAAGATCCATATCCATTTTTTTCTATTTCTTTATTTCGGCGTGAATCATATGTTTACAACAACATGGACAGAATTTTCTTAATTCTAATCGACTAGGTGTATTGTGTCGATTCTTTTGAGTAATATATCTGGAAATACCCGTTGATTTCTTATTAACACTCTTTTGATCACAACTGGTACATTCCAAAATAACAGTTACACGGATATCTTTACCCTTAGCCATGAACCTCCCTTTAGTTTAAATTTTGAACTATTCTATTTTCGGATTCGAAGCAAAGAAGAGGAAAAAAAGAAAAATTAATTAATCAAAATCAAATTATGACGGATTTCGTTCTAATTAATAAAGTACATTAATAATTAAGTACTAACAATGATTTCGAACTATATTTTGTTTCGAATCACAGTATAGTATTTTTGTTTTCAGTTAAGTATGATGTATGATATTGTCGCCCCTCCCTAGACATTCCATTTTTGATTTCTGGTCTCATTTTTTTAGTATAATAGAAATGGAATTGAATTCAAAATTCAATTCCATTGAAGTCTGGACTATATTCCGAATTTCACTAAAACAGAATTCACCCTTATTATTTCTCTTTTCTAACTTATTCTATTTAATTCCCCAAAAAGAGGAAATAAGGAAGAGCGGGTTAATTAAACATATTAATTGGATCTATAATCTTCCTCTTCCCTTGTTAATAACTAAAATGAAAAAAAGGGGAATATCAATGCATCCGGGAAGAAACGATTGATCTCTATCAAGAGACCTGCTAAAGCTCCGAACCAAAGAGTACTTACTACTGGTGCCACGGAAAGATATGTTTTTAGATCTCGCATTTCAAATCCTCCTTTTTTACATTTTACATTACAGTATTTTTTTTAATTGTTTTTAGTTGATTCTATTATTTATCAATATTCTTTTTTAGAGTATTAATATTATCTATTACAAAATAATTAAGAGTAATTATCGTTAAATTAATATTCCATAATTGAATTTTCAATTTTTTATTAAACGAATATTCTTTATTTATATTATAAATATATTATTCTTTATTCTATAGAATATTGATTTTTATTTTTCAAATTATATACTAATTATATATTATTTATTATATATATATAATTAGTATAAGATATATTATATATATTAGTATAAGAAACCAAAAAGAAAAAGAAATAGCAAGATAATTGATATATATATCAATTGATAAAAATGTGGAAAACAAGACAAAGATTCTTTATAATGACACTAAAAATCAATGGAAAGGGATGTAGCGCAGCTTGGTAGCGCGTTTGTTTTGGGTACAAAATGTCACAGGTTCAAATCCTGTCATCCCTATCCCTAATTATTACTTAAAATATGATATTACTTATCATATGAGCAGTAACAAGAGACCAATTGAGACTAATTCAAATTACATATACATACTCAATATATTATATATTAATTAATATATAGTATATGTACGCAAAATGTATTTTTATCGTATAAAATAAAATGATTTATGAAAATAACGCGCTCTTAGTTCAGTTCGGTAGAACGCGGGTCTCCAAAACCCGATGTCGTAGGTTCAAATCCTACAGAGCGTGATGGTTCAAATTCTACAAAGCACGATTCCCTTTTTGTTAAATTGAGAAATTATACTGAAATAATTGAACAACAGTCTATCTAAAGTCTGAATTTTACCCCCCGGGGAGTAGAATGAAAATAAAACAAGCAGGGGGATCCATAAACAAATTAGACATTAATTAAAGGTCCAACTGATCACCCCGTCGGTATTGTAAATATGCAGTTACAAATAATCCAGCCAAAGTAATAGGAATTAGACCTAACACGATTCCAAATAGAAAAACTTCAATCATTTTTTTTTCCTTTGGAAAAAAAGGGGCGGTAATATCTATCCTTTTTTGTATTGATCATAAATCTCAACAACCAAGAATTCGAAATTAACACTGTAAGGAACTATAGAATATATTGAATAT